GTGGAAAAGACCCGTATCAATAATTCTGATCTTACATATGGACAATTCCTCAAAATCTTTTCTTTGTGCGTCGGTAAAAAAAAAGATCTTTTTTTGGAGAGAGAGACTATTTCACCAATCGAGTCGCAGGTATCTGACATCTTCATACCTCACGATTTTCCACAAAGCGGTGATGAAACGTATAACTTATACAAATTGTACAAATCTTTCCATTTTTCAATTCGATCCGATCCATTCGTTCGTAGAGCTATTTACTCGATCGCAGACATTTCTGCAACACCTCTAACGGAGGAAAAAATAGTCAATTTGGAAAGAACTTCTTGTCAGCCTCTTTCAGATATGAATCTATCTGATTCAGAAGGGAATAACTTGCATCAGTATCTCAGTTTCAATTTAAACATGGGTTTGATTTACACTCCATGTTCTGAGAAGTATTTACCATCCGGAAAGAGGAAAAAACGGAGTCTTTGTCTAAAGAAATGCGTTGAGAAAGGGCGGATGTATAGAACCTTTCAACGAGATAATGCTTTTTCAAATCTCTCAAAATGGAATCTGTTCCAAACATATATGCCATGGTTCCTTACTTCGACAGGGTGCAAATATCTCAATTTCACCCTTTTAGATACTCTTTCAGACCCATTGCCTATTTTTCATGATATGATGCATGGATCAGATATATCACGGCCAATTCCTCAGAAGATTCTTCCACAATGGACTCCGATAAGTGAGATTTCGAGTCAATGTTTACAGAATATTCTTCTGTCCGAAGAAAGGATTCATCAAAACAATGAGTCACCCGTTCCATTGATATGGGCACATCTGAGATCAACAAATGCTCGGGAGTTCCTCTATTCAATCTTTTTCCTTCTTATTGTTGCTGGATATCTCGTTCGTATACATCTTCTCTTTGTTTCCCGAGCCTCTAGTGAGTTACAGACAGAGTTAGAAAAGATCAAATCTTTGATGATTCCATCATACATGATGGAATTTCGAAAACTTCTGGATAGGTATCCTACATCTGAACTGAATTCTTTCTGGTTAAAGAATCTCTTTCTAGTTGTTCTGGAACAATTAGGAGATTCTCTGGAAGAAATGCGGGGTTCTGCTTCTGGTGGTCCCGCTTATGGGGTCAAATCAATACGTTCTAAGAAGAAATATTGGAAGATAAATCTCATCGATCTTGTAAGTATCATACCAAATCCAATCATTTTTTCAAGAAATACGAGACATCTAAGTCGTACAAGTAAAGAGATCTATTCATTGATAAGAAAAAAAAAAAACGTGAACGGTGATTGGATTGATGAGAAAATAGAATTCTGGGTCGCGAACAGTGATTTGATTGATGATGAAGAAAGAGAATTCTTGGTTCAGCTCTCCACCTTAACGACAGAAAGAAGGATTGATCAAATTCTATTGAATCTGACTCATAGTGATCATTTATCAAAGAATGACTCTGGTTATCAAATGATTGAACAACCGGGATCAACTTCCTTACGATACTTAGTTGACATTCAGAAAAAGAATCTAATGAATTATGAGTTCAATAGATCCTGTTTAGCAGAAAGACGGATATTCCTTGCTCATTATCAGACAATCGCTTATTCACAAACCTCGTGCGGGGCTAATAGTTTTCATTCCCCATCTCCTCATGGAAAACCCTTTTCGCTCCGCTTAGCCCTATCCCCTTCTAGAGGTATTTTAGTGATAGGTTCTATAGGAACTGGACGATCCTGTTTGGTCAAATACCTAGCGACAAACTCCTATGTTCCTTTCATTACGGTATTTCCGAACAAGTTCCTGGATGACAAGTATCCTATTGATGATAGTGACGATATCAATATCGATATTGATGATGACCTTGATATTGATACGGAGCTGCTAACTATGTATATGACGCCAAAAAGAGACCAATTTGATATCACCCTTCAATTCGAATTAGCAAAAGCAATGTCTCCTTGCATAATATGGATTCCAAACATTCATGATCTGCATGTGAATGAGTCGAATTACTTATCCCTCGGTCTATTAGAGAACCATCTCTCCAGGGATTGTGAAAGATGTTCCACTGGAAAGATTCTTGTTATTGCTTCGACTCATATTCCCCAAAAAGTGGATCCCGCTCTAATAGCTCCGAATCAATTAAATACATGCATTAAGATACGAAGGCTTCTTCTTCCACAACAACGAAAGCACTTTTTCATTCTTTCATATACTAGGGGATTTCACTTGGAAAAGAGGATGTTCCATACTAATGGATTCGGCATGGGTTCCAATGCGCGAGATCTTGTAGCACTTATCAATGAGGCCCTATCAATTAGTATTACACAGAAGAAATCCATTATAGAAACTAATACAATTAGATCAGCTCTTCATAGAAAAACTTGGGATTTTCGATCCCAGATAAGATCGGTTCAGGATCATGGGATCCTTTTCTATCAGATAGGAAGGGCTGTTGCACAAAATGTACTTCTAAGTAATTGCCCCATAGATCCTATATCTA